GTCCCTGTAGCTTAAATATTAAAGCATGGCACTGAAGATGCCAAGATGGTTGCCACATGCACCCAGCGACAAAAGACTTAGTCCTAACCTTACCGTTAATTTTTGCTAGATATATACATGCAAGTATCCGCGCCCCAGTGTAAATGCCCTTAATCTCTTATTAAGAAAAAAGGAGCGGGTATCAGGCACACCTAAACTGTAGCCCAAGACGCCTTGCTCAGCCACACCCTCACGGGTATTCAGCAGTAATTAACATTAAGCAATAAGTGAAAACTTGACTTAGTTATAGCAACACCAGGGTTGGTAAATCTTGTGCCAGCCACCGCGGTCACACAAGAGACCCAAATTAACCGTATACGGCGTAAAGAGTGGTATCATGTTATCTTAACAACTAAGACCAAAGTACAACTAAGCTGTCATAAGCCCAAGATGTACCTAAGACCCCCCTTAAAACGATCTTAGCGTCCTTGATTAATTTAATTCCACGAAAGCTAAGGCACAAACTGGGATTAGATACCCCACTATGCTTAGCCTTAAATCTTGATGCTCTCCTGTACTAAAGCATCCGCCTGAGAACTACGAGCACAAACGCTTAAAACTCTAAGGACTTGGCGGTGCCCTAAACCCACCTAGAGGAGCCTGTTCTATAATCGATAACCCACGTTACACCCGACCGCCCCTTGCCAGAGCAGCCTACATACCGCCGTCGCCAGCTCACCTCCTCTGAGAGCCCAACAGTGAGCACAATAGCCCAAACCCGCTAATAAGACAGGTCGAGGTATAGCCCACGGGGCGGAAGAAATGGGCTACATTTTCTAAAATAGAAAACTCACGGACGGGGGCATGAAATTGCCCCCCGAAGGCGGATTTAGTAGTAAAGTGGGACAATATAAGCCCTCTTTAAGTCGGCCCTGGGGCACGTACATACCGCCCGTCACCCTCCTCACAAGCTACAACTCTACAATACCTAATACAACCCCCAGCTGAAGATGAGGTAAGTCGTAACAAGGTAAGTGTACCGGAAGGTGCACTTAGCATACCAAGACGTAGCTAAAAATTAAAGCATTCAGCTTACACCTGAAAGATATCTGCCACCTACCAGGTCGTCTTGAAGCCAGCTCTAGCCCAACTACATAACTAAAATGTTAATTAAAAACCCATTTAATTACTAAACTAAAACATTCTTTAAACTTAGTATGGGCGACAGAAAAGATTTTTGGCGCGATAGAGATTTTGTACCGTAAGGGAAAGATGAAATAACAATGAAAAGCAAAGCAACAAACAGCAAAGATAAACCCTTGTACCTTTTGCATCATGATTTAGCGAGAACAACCAAGCGAAACGAATTTAAGCTTGCCACCCCGAAACCCAAGCGAGCTACTTGCGAGCAGTTATTTATGAGCGAACCCGTCTCTGTTGCAAAAGAGTGGGATGACTCGCTAGTAGAGGTGAAAAGCCAACCGAGCTGGGTGATAGCTGGTTGCCTGTGAAATGAATTTAAGTTCTCTCTTGATTTTACTCTCCCGGACACAATTTCAACCCCAATGTAAACAAATCAAGAGTAATTTAAAGGAGGTACAGCTCCTTTAAAAAAGAAAACAATCTCCACTAGCGGATAATTACCCTTAAAGCCTCCCCTAACCGTGGGCCTTCAAGCAGCCATCAACAAAGAGTGCGTCACAGCTCTACACACAAAAATTTAACAAACAAAATGAATCCCTTCCCACTAACAGGCCAACCTATACCAATAGGAGAATTAATGCTAAAATGAGTAACTAGGGACTTCCTCCCTCTCGAGCGCAAACTTACATCATCACATTATTAACAGACCACAAACCAATATCCTAAGTCCAACAAGATTACAATATTAACCCCACCCTGTTACCCCGACTCAGGTGCGCCTACTAGAAAGATTAAAATCTGTAAAAGGAACTAGGCAAACTCAAGGCCCGACTGTTTACCAAAAACATAGCCTTCAGCCACCCAAGTATTGAAGGTGATGCCTGCCCAGTGACATAATGTTTAACGGCCGCGGTATCCTAACCGTGCGAAGGTAGCGCAATCAATTGTCCCATAAATCGAGACTTGTATGAACGGCTAAACGAGGTCTTAACTGTCTCTTACAGATAATCAGTGAAATTGATCTCCCTGTTCAAAAGCAGGGATACATCCATAAGACGAGAAGACCCTGTGGAACTTAAAAATCAACAGCCACTGCCCGTAAACCTAAACCTAACAGGCTCACAATTACTAAAATGCTGGCTGACATTTTTCGGTTGGGGCGACCTTGGAGAAAAGCAAAACCTCCAAAAATAAGACCATACCTCTTAACCAAGAACAACCCCTCAACGTACTAATAGTAACCAGACCCAATATAATTGATAAATGGACCAAGCTACCCCAGGGATAACAGCGCAATCTCCTCTAAGAGCCCACATCGACGAGGAGGTTTACGACCTCGATGTTGGATCAGGACATCCTAATGGTGCAACCGCTATTAAGGGTTCGTTTGTTCAACGATTAACAGTCCTACGTGATCTGAGTTCAGACCGGAGTAATCCAGGTCGGTTTCTATCTATGACGAACTTCCCCTAGTACGAAAGGACCGGGGAAGTGGGGCCAATACTACAAGCACGCCCTCTCTTTAAGTAATGAATTCAACTAAATTACTAAAAGACCCTCCCACCCTTTACATCCTAGATAAAGGATCAGCTAGCGTGGCAGAGCTCGGTAAATGCAAAAGGCTTAAGCCCTTTATCCAGAGGTTCAAATCCTCTCCCTAGCCCTCAAACCATAACCCATGACTAAATCCCCCATCCTAACATACCTCATCATATCCCTATCCTATGCAATCCCAATTCTAATTGCAGTAGCCTTCCTGACACTCGTCGAACGTAAAGTCCTAAGCTACATACAAGCTCGAAAGGGCCCAAACATCGTAGGCCCATTCGGACTACTACAGCCTGTGGCCGATGGAATTAAACTATTTATTAAAGAACCTATCCGACCATCCACCTCCTCCCCAATCCTCTTCATTATAACACCCATACTCGCCCTCCTCCTAGCAATCACCATCTGAATCCCCCTCCCATTACCATTCTCCCTTACTGACTTAAATCTTGGCCTCCTATTCCTACTAGCTATGTCTAGCCTAGCAGTATACTCAATTCTATGATCAGGTTGGGCCTCAAACTCAAAGTATGCTCTAATTGGGGCCCTGCGRGCAGTCGCGCAAACCATCTCTTACGAAGTAACATTAGCCATTATCCTCCTATCTGTAATTGTATTAAGCGGAAACTATACCCTAAACACCCTTGCTATCACTCAAGAACCATTGTACCTAATCTTCTCCTCATGGCCTCTTGCAATAATATGATATATCTCAACACTTGCTGAAACAAACCGTGCCCCATTTGACCTTACAGAAGGAGAGTCAGAGTTAGTATCAGGCTTCAATGTAGAATATGCTGCAGGTCCATTTGCCCTATTCTTCCTAGCTGAATACGCAAACATTATACTAATAAATACACTAACTGCCATCTTATTCCTTAACCCAAGCTGTTTAAATCTCCCACATGAACTATTTCCTATCATCCTAGCCACCAAAGTCCTACTTCTCTCATCTGGTTTCTTATGAATCCGTGCTTCCTACCCACGATTCCGCTACGACCAACTCATGCACCTCCTTTGAAAAAACTTCCTACCCTTAACACTAGCATTATGCCTTTGACATACCAGCATACCAATCTGCTACGCAGGCCTCCCTCCTTACTTAAGGAAATGTGCCTGAACGTAAAGGGTCACTATGATAAAGTGAACATAGAGGTATACCAGCCCTCTCATTTCCTAGAAAGACTTAGAAAAGTAGGAATCGAACCTACACAAAAGAGATCAAAACTCTCCATACTTCCTTTATATTATTTCCTAGTAAGGTCAGCTAATCAAGCTATCGGGCCCATACCCCGAAAATGATGGTTTAACCCCTTCCCCTACTAATGAACCCCCATGCAAAACTAATCTTCTACATAAGCCTATTCCTAGGGACAACCATCACAATTTCGAGCAATCATTGAATAATAGCCTGAACCGGCCTAGAAATCAACACTCTCGCTATCATCCCACTTATTTCAAAATCCCATCACCCTCGAGCTATCGAAGCTGCAATCAAGTACTTCCTAGTTCAAGCAGCTGCCTCAGCCCTAGTTCTATTTTCAAGTACAATCAATGCATGACACACAGGACAATGAGATATCACCCAACTAACCCAYCCAACCTCATGTCTTCTACTAACAACAGCAATTGCAATAAAACTTGGACTTGTTCCCTTCCATTTTTGATTCCCAGAAGTCCTTCAAGGGTCAACTCTAACTACTGCTCTCTTATTATCAACAATAATAAAATTCCCACCAATCACCATCCTATTTCTGACCTCCCACTCCCTTAATCCAACCCTATTAACCATTATAGCCATTGCCTCAGCAGGCCTAGGGGGCTGAATAGGTTTAAACCAAACACAAATTCGAAAAATTCTAGCTTTCTCCTCTATTTCCCATTTAGGTTGAATAGCCATTATTATAATCTATAGCCCAAAACTTACCTTACTGACATTCTACTTATACTCATTAATAACAGCCACTGTATTCCTCAGCCTGAACACAATCAAGGCCCTAAAATTATCAACGATAATAACTTCCTGAACAAAGACACCTATACTAAACGCAACCCTCATACTAACCCTTCTTTCACTAGCAGGTCTCCCACCACTTACAGGCTTTCTCCCAAAGTGATTAATTATTCAAGAACTGACCAAACAAGAAATGACTACAGCAGCCATAATCATTGCCATACTATCCCTACTAGGGTTATTTTTTTATCTTCGTCTCGCATACTATTCAACAATTACACTTCCACCAAACTCCACAAACCATATGAAACAATGGCATACCAATAAGTCAACAAACTCCTTACTTGCCATCCTGGCTTCCCTATCAATCTCATTGCTACCACTCTCCCCCATAATTCTCACCACCATTTAGAAACTTAGGATAACTAAACCGAAGGCCTTCAAAGCCTTAAACAAGAGTTAAACCCTCTTAGTTTCTGCTAAGATCCGCAGGATACTAACCTGCATCCTCTGAATGCAACCCAGACACTTTAATTAAGCTAGGACCTTCTCTAGACAGATGGGCCTTGATCCCATAAAATTCTAATTAACAGCTAGATGCCCAAACCAGCGGGCTTCTGTCTACCAGACTCTGGTACACTTTTAATGCACATCGATGAGCTTGCAACTCAACATGAATTTCACCACAGAGCCGATAAGAAGAGGAATTGAACCTCTGTAAAAAGGACTACAGCCTAACGCCTTAACACTCAGCCATCTTACCTGTGACTTTTATCAACCGATGATTATTCTCAACCAACCACAAAGATATCGGTACCCTATACCTAATCTTCGGCGCATGAGCTGGTATAGTTGGAACCGCCCTTAGCCTACTCATTCGTGCAGAACTAGGTCAACCTGGGACTCTTTTAGGAGATGACCAAATTTACAATGTTATTGTCACCGCACATGCCTTTGTAATAATCTTCTTCATAGTAATGCCAATCATAATTGGTGGCTTCGGAAACTGACTGGTCCCACTTATAATCGGTGCCCCTGACATAGCATTCCCTCGCATAAACAACATAAGCTTCTGACTACTACCCCCATCATTCTTACTACTACTGGCATCATCTACAGTAGAAGCAGGTGCAGGTACAGGATGAACAGTATATCCCCCACTTGCTGGCAACCTAGCCCATGCCGGAGCTTCCGTAGACCTAGCTATCTTCTCTCTCCACTTAGCAGGTGTCTCCTCCATCCTAGGTGCYATTAATTTCATCACAACTGCTATTAACATAAAACCCCCAGCCCTCTCCCAATACCAAACACCCCTATTCGTATGATCAGTACTCATTACCGCTGTCTTACTATTACTCTCTCTCCCAGTCCTCGCTGCTGGTATTACTATGCTACTAACAGACCGAAACCTAAATACTACATTCTTCGACCCCGCCGGAGGAGGAGACCCAGTTCTATATCAACATCTCTTCTGATTCTTTGGCCACCCAGAAGTCTACATCCTAATCCTACCAGGCTTCGGAATCATCTCCCATGTTGTAGCTTACTATGCAGGCAAAAAGGAACCATTTGGATACATAGGAATAGTATGAGCTATACTATCCATCGGCTTCCTAGGCTTTATTGTCTGAGCTCACCATATATTCACGGTGGGAATAGACGTAGACACCCGAGCATACTTCACATCTGCTACCATGATCATCGCCATTCCAACTGGCATTAAAGTATTCAGCTGACTAGCTACCCTGCATGGAGGAACTATCAAATGGGATCCCCCAATATTATGAGCCTTAGGTTTTATTTTCCTCTTCACCATTGGTGGACTTACAGGAATCGTACTAGCAAACTCTTCACTGGATATCGCCCTACACGATACATATTATGTAGTTGCCCACTTCCACTATGTCCTTTCAATAGGAGCCGTATTTGCCATCCTAGCAGGATTTACCCACTGATTCCCCCTATTCACGGGATATACACTACACACTACATGAACTAAAGCACACTTCGGAGTAATATTTACAGGTGTTAACCTGACCTTCTTCCCACAGCATTTTCTAGGCTTAGCTGGTATGCCACGCCGATACTCCGACTACCCCGACGCATACACCCTATGAAACACCATGTCCTCTATCGGCTCATTAATCTCAATAACCGCCGTAATCATGCTAATATTCATTATTTGAGAAGCTTTCACATCAAAACGCAAAGTTCTACAACCAGAACTAACTGCCACCAACATTGAATGAATCCATGGCTGCCCCCCTCCATACCACACATTCGAAGAACCAGCCTTTGTCCAAGTCCAAGAAAGGAAGGAATCGAACCCTCACATGCTGGTTTCAAGCCAACCGCATCAAACCACTTATGCTTCTTTCTTATGAGATGTTAGTAAACCAATTACATAGTCTTGTCAAGCCTAAATCACAGGTGAAAACCCTGTACATCTCACATGGCCAACCACTCACAATTCGGTTTTCAAGACGCCTCCTCCCCTATTATAGAAGAACTCGTTGAATTCCACGACCACGCTCTAATAGTTGCACTAGCAATTTGCAGCTTAGTCCTTTATTTACTAGCACTCATACTTATAGAAAAACTGTCCTCAAATACTGTTGATGCCCAAGAAGTAGAGTTAATCTGAACAATCCTACCAGCCATCGTCCTCATCCTACTTGCCCTACCGTCCCTACAAATCCTCTACATAATAGACGAAATTGATGAGCCCGATCTCACCCTAAAAGCCATTGGACATCAATGATACTGAAGCTACGAGTACACAGACTTCAAAGACCTATCATTCGATTCATACATAATCCCAACAACTGAACTTCCACTAGGACACTTCCGACTTCTAGAAGTTGACCATCGAGTTGTAGTTCCCATAGAATCTCCCATTCGTATTATCGTTACTGCTAGTGACGTACTCCACTCCTGAGCTGTTCCCACACTCGGAGTAAAAACTGACGCAATCCCTGGACGACTAAACCAAACATCATTTATCACAACCCGACCAGGAATCTTTTATGGTCAGTGCTCAGAAATCTGTGGAGCCAATCACAGCTACATACCAATCGTAGTAGAGTCAACCCCTCTCACTCACTTCGAGAACTGATCTTCACTACTATCATCTTAATCATTAAGAAGCTATGCATCAGCACTAGCCTTTTAAGCTAGAGAAAGAGGATCAACTACCCCTCCTTAATGGTATGCCCCAACTCAACCCCAACCCGTGATTCTTCATTATACTAACATCATGACTGACCTATTCTCTTATTATCCAGCCCAAAATTCTATCACTAACCCCCACCAACACTCCCTACAACAAAACATCAACAACTACTAAGACCACTTCCTGAACCTGACCATGAACCTAAGCTTTTTCGACCAATTCACAAGCCCGTGCCTACTAGGAATCCCACTAGTCCTCCTCTCAATACTATTCCCCGCCCTACTACTCCCTACACCAGATAACCGATGAATTACCAACCGCTTCACCACCCTACAATTATGATTTTCTCATCTAATCACAAAACAACTAATAACACCCCTAAACAAAGAAGGGCACAAATGAGCCTTAATTCTCACATCCCTCATAATATTCCTCCTCTTAATTAACCTCCTGGGCCTACTACCTTACACCTTCACACCCACTACTCAACTATCAATAAACATGGCCCTCGCTTTCCCACTCTGACTAGCTACCCTCCTCACAGGACTACGAAATCAACCCTCCGCTTCCCTAGGTCATCTCCTTCCAGAAGGAACTCCCACCCCCCTAATCCCCGCCCTAATCATAATCGAAACTACAAGCCTCCTTATTCGCCCCCTGGCTCTAGGTGTCCGCCTTACAGCAAACCTAACAGCAGGCCACCTGCTGATCCAACTTATTTCTACAGCCACCACTGCCCTACTTCCTCTTATCCCAGCTGTATCCTTCCTAACTGCATCAATCCTACTCCTCCTAACCCTACTAGAAGTAGCCGTCGCAATAATTCAAGCCTACGTTTTCGTCCTCCTACTCAGCCTATACTTACAAGAAAACATCTAATGGCACACCAAGCACACTCCTATCACATAGTAGATCCAAGCCCTTGACCCATTTTTGGGGCCGCAGCCGCTCTACTTACTACCTCAGGCCTAATTATATGATTCCATTACAACTCATCACAACTATTAACCTTAGGTCTACTTTCAATAGTCCTAGTCATACTACAATGATGACGAGATATCGTACGAGAAGGCACATTCCAAGGCCACCACACCCCCACAGTACAAAAAGGCCTCCGATACGGAATAATCCTGTTCATCACATCCGAAGCATTCTTCTTCCTAGGCTTTTTCTGAGCATTCTTCCACTCTAGCCTAGTCCCTACCCCAGAACTCGGCGGACAGTGACCACCAATAGGAATTAAACCCCTTAACCCGCTAGAAGTACCCCTGCTAAACACAGCCATCTTACTAGCCTCAGGTGTCACCGTAACATGAGCTCACCATAGCATCACAGAGGGTAACCGAAAACAAGCAATCCATGCACTAACCTTAACTATCCTGTTAGGATTCTACTTTACAGCACTCCAAGCAATAGAATACTACGAAGCGCCATTCTCAATCGCCGACGGCGTATACGGTTCAACTTTCTTCGTCGCTACAGGATTCCACGGATTACATGTAATCATTGGGTCCTCCTTCCTATCAGTCTGCCTTCTCCGCCTAATTAAATTCCACTTCACATCTAACCACCACTTTGGATTCGAAGCGGCAGCTTGATACTGACACTTCGTAGACGTTATTTGATTATTCCTCTACATAACCATCTACTGATGAGGATCTTGCTCTTCTAGTATACTAATTACAATTGACTTCCAATCTCTAGAATCTGGTGCAACCCCAGAGATGAGCAATAAACATAATCACATTCATACTAATCTTGTCCCTTGCCCTAAGTATTATTCTAACCACATTAAACTTTTGACTCGCCCAAATAAACCCAGACTCAGAAAAATTATCTCCATATGAATGCGGATTTGACCCACTAGGATCAGCCCGACTCCCATTCTCAATCCGCTTTTTCCTCAGTAGCGATCTTATTCCTATTATTCGACTTAGAAATCGCACTCCTACTCCCGCTCCCATGAGCCACTCAACTCGCATTCCCCACTATAACCCTAACCTGGACCTCCACCATCATTGCCCTACTCACACTCGGATTAATCTACGAATGGGCACAGGGGGGCTTAGAATGAGCAGAATAAACAAAGAAAGTTAGTCTAATCAAGACAGTTGATTTCGGCTCAACAAATCATAGCCCAACCCTATGACTTTCTTTATGTCCCTCCTGCACCTAAGCTTTTACTCAGCTTTCACACTAAGCAGCTTAGGATTAGCCTTCCACCGAACGCACCTAATTTCTGCTTTACTATGTTTGGAAAGYATAATACTATCGATATACATCGCCCTGTCACTCTGACCAGTAGAAAATCAAGCAACATCATTCACCTTAATACCCGTACTCATACTAGCATTTTCAGCTTGCGAAGCTGGTACAGGCCTAGCAATACTTGTAGCCTCCACACGAACCCACGGTTCCGATCACTTACACAACCTAAATCTCCTACAATGCTAAAAATCATCCTCCCAACTATCATATTACTGCCAACAGCCTTCCTATCGCCCCCAAAGCATCTATGAGCAAACACCACCGCACATAGTCTCCTAATCGCTACCGTAAGCTTACAGTGGCTTACCCCAACATACTACCCATACAAAAACCTAACTCCATGAACCGGTATCGATCAAATCTCATCCCCCCTACTAGTTCTCTCTTGCTGACTACTCCCACTCATAATCTTAGCAAGCCAGAACCACCTACAAAACGAACCACTCACACGAAAACGAATCTTCATTATAGCTCTTATCATGATTCAACCATTTATCATTCTAGCATTCTCAACCACAGAATTAATACTATTCTACATTTCATTTGAAGCAACCCTAATCCCTACTTTAATCCTAATCACGCGATGAGGAAATCAACCAGAACGCCTAAGTGCAGGCATCTACTTATTATTCTACACTCTAATCAGCTCTCTACCACTACTAGTTACAATCCTCCACTTACACGCCCAAACTGGAACCCTTCATCTAATAATCCTAAACCTAACCCATCCTACCCTTACCACCTCTTGAACCGGCATCCTCTCAAGTCTGGCCCTACTAATAGCATTCATAGTTAAAGCCCCCTTATATGGCTTACACCTATGACTTCCCAAGGCCCATGTTGAAGCTCCAATTGCCGGATCTATACTACTAGCTGCACTCCTCCTAAAACTAGGCGGCTATGGCATTATACGACTCACCATATTCATAGGCCCCCTGTCAAACAACCTACACTACCCATTCTTAACATTTGCACTATGAGGGGCACTAATGACCAGCTCAATCTGCCTCCGACAAACCGATTTAAAATCTCTCATCGCCTACTCCTCCGTAAGCCACATGGGACTAGTCATCGCCGCATGCATAATTCAAACCCACTGATCATTTTCAGGAGCAATAATCCTTATAATCTCCCATGGATTAACTTCTTCAATATTATTCTGCTTAGCTAACACAAATTACGAACGTACACACAGCCGAATCCTTCTCCTAACACGAGGGTTACAACCCCTACTACCACTAATAGCCACATGATGACTATTAGCAAACCTAACTAACATAGCATTGCCACCAACCACTAACCTAATAGCAGAACTAACCATCATAATCGCTCTATTCAACTGATCCGCTTTCACAATTATCCTTACCGGTATCGCCACCCTACTAACTGCCTCATACACCTTATTCATACTACTAATAACCCAACGAGGAGTACTACCAAGCCATATCACATCAATTCAAAACTCCAACACACGAGAACACCTGCTAATAGCCCTACACATTATCCCCCTACTACTTCTCATCCTAAAACCCGAACTAATCTCAGGAATCCCCTCATGCAAGTATAGTTTAACCCAAACATTAGATTGTGATTCTAAAAATAGAAGTTAAACCCTTCTTACCTGCCGAGGGGAGGTTCAACCAACAAGAACTGCTAATTCTTGCATCTGAGTCTAAAACCTCAGCCCCCTTACTTTTAAAGGATAACAGTAATCCACTGGTCTTAGGAACCACTCATCTTGGTGCAAATCCAAGTAAAAGTAATGGAAACTGCACTACTACTAAATACCTCCATAGCCCTAACACTAATAACCATCCTCACACCAATCTTACTCCCCTTCTTATCAAAAACCTTCCAAAACTCCCCCACCACCATCACCCGTACTGTTAAAACCGCTTTTCTAATTAGCCTAGTACCAATAACCCTATTCCTATATTCCGGAATAGAAAGCATCACCTCCCACTGAGAATGGAAATTCATCATAAATTTCAAAATCCCAATCAGCCTGAAAATAGACCAATACTCCATAATGTTCTTTCCCATCGCACTATTCGTAACATGATCAATTCTTCAATTCGCAACCTGATACATAGCCTCAGAACCCTATATCACAAAATTCTTTTTCTATCTCCTAATATTCCTAATCGCCATACTAACCCTAACTATCGCTAACAACCTATTCTTACTGTTCATTGGCTGAGAAGGGGTCGGAATTATATCCTTCCTACTAATTGGCTGATGACAAGGACGGGCAGAAGCCAATACAGCCGCCCTTCAAGCTGTCCTTTACAATCGAATTGGAGACATCGGCCTTATCCTAAGCATAGCATGACTAGCCTCAACCATAAACACATGAGAAATGCAACAAGCCTTCACCCCAACCCAAACCCCAACCCTTCCTCTATTGGGACTTATCCTAGCTGCAACAGGAAAATCCGCCCAATTCGGCCTACACCCATGGCTTCCAGCTGCCATAGAAGGTCCAACTCCAGTCTCCGCCCTACTACACTCAAGTACCATAGTAGTAGCCGGAATTTTTTTACTCATCCGTACCCACCCAATATTCACCAACAACACCACTGCCCTCACACTATGTCTATGTCTAGGGGCCCTATCCACACTATTTGCTGCCACATGTGCAATCACACAAAACGACATTAAAAAAATCATTGCTTTCTCTACATCCAGCCAACTAGGACTTATAATAGTTACCATCGGACTAAACCTCCCACAACTAGCCTTCCTTCATATTTCAACACACGCCTTCTTTAAAGCCATGCTATTCCTCTGCTCAGGATCAATCATCCACAGCCTAAATGGAGAACAAGACATCCGAAAGATAGGGGGACTGCAAAAAATACTCCCCACAACAACATCTTGCCTAACTATCGGAAACCTAGCCCTAATAGGAACCCCATTCCTAGCAGGATTCTACTCAAAAGATCTAATCATCGAAAGCATAAACACCTCATACCTAAACACTTGAGCACTTCTCCTAACTCTCCTAGCTACATCATTCACCGCAACCTACACCATTCGTATAACACTACTAGTCCAAACAGGATTTACCCGAATACCTTCAATTACACCAATAAATGAAAACGACCCAGCAATCACTAACCCAATTACCCGCTTAGCCCTAGGTAGCATTATAGCCGGCCTACTCATTACATCTTTCATTATCCCCACAAAAACTCCTCCAATAACCATACCCATAATTACAAAAACCGCAGCCATCATCGTCACAATCCTAGGCATCATCCTAGCCCTAGAACTCTCAAACATAGCACACACCCTAACCCAACCAAAACAAAATACCCTGACAAACTTTTCCCTAACACTAGGATACTTCAACCCTCTATCCCATCGCCTTAGCTCTACAAACCTCCTAAACAGCGGACAAAAGCTTGCCTCCCACCTAATTGACTTATCCTGATATAAAAAAATAGGACCCGAAGGACTCGCTGACCTTCAACTCATGGCTACTAAAACCTCAACTACCTTCCACACCGGATTAATTAAAACCTACCTAGGGTCATTCGCCCTATCCATCCTCATTATCCTATCATCACATAGACCTTAAACCTAATGGCCCCAAACCTCCGAAAATCTCACCCTCTACTAAAAATCGTTAATAACTCCGTAATTGACCTCCCCGCCCCCTCAAACATCTCCGCTTGATGAAATTTCGGATCACTCCTAGGCATCTGCCTCATAACACAGATCCTAACTGGCCTTCTACTYGCCATGCACTATACTGCAGATACAACCCTAGCCTTCTCATCCGTCGCCCACACATGCCGAAACGTACAATACGGCTGACTACTCCGCAACCTACATGCAAACGGAGCCTCATTCTTTTTCATCTGCATCTACTTCCACATCGGACGAGGCTTTTACTATGGCTCATATCTATTCAAAGAGACATGAAACACAGGAGTCATCCTCCTCCTAACCCTAATAGCAACCGCTTTCGTAGGATATGTCCTCCCATGAGGACAAATATCTTTCTGAGGGGCTACAGTCATCACCAACTTATTCTCAGCTATCCCATACATCGGCCAAACCTTGGTAGAATGGGCATGAGGTGGATTCTCTGTAGACAATCCAACACTAACCCGATTCTTCGCCCTCCACTTCCTACTCCCATTCATAATTGCAGGCCTCACCCTAATCCACCTCACCTTCCTACACGAAACAGGCTCAAACAATCCACTTGGTATTGTATCAGATTGCGACAAAATTCCATTCCACCCTTACTTCTCACTCAAAGACATCCTAGGATTCATTATTATGTTTCTGTCCCTACTAACTCTCGCCCTATTCTCACCCAATCTACTAGGAGACCCAGAAAACTTCACCCCAGCAAATCCTCTAGTAACACCACCCCACATTAAACCCGAATGATACTTCCTATTCGCATACGCTATTTTACGTTCAATCCCAAACAAACTAGGAGGAGTACTAGCCTTAGCAGCCTCCGTACTAGTCCTATTCCTAGCCCCACTTCTCCACAAATCCAAACAACGTTCAATAACCTTCCGCCCTCTATCTCAACTCCTATTCTGAACCCTAGTTGCCAACCTCCTCATTCTAACCTGAGTAGGCAGCCAACCTGTAGAGCACCCATTCATCATCATCGGTCAACTAGCATCCCTTACCTACTTTACAATCCTCCTAATCCTATTCCCCATTACAGGGGCTCTAGAAAATAAAATACTCAACTACTAAACACTCTAATAGTTTATAAAAAACATTGGTCTTGTAAACCAAAGACTGAAGACTATCCCYCTTCTTAGAGTTCACCCCACATAAATCAGAAAAAGAGGACTTAAACCTCTATCTCCAACTCCCAAAGCTGGTATTTTATACTAAACTATTCTCTGACCTCCCCAACCCTAAACCGCTCGAATAGCCCCACGAGACAACCCACGTACCAACTCCAACACCACAAACAAAGTCAACAACAACCCCCACCCAGCTACCAAAAACATCCCAACCCCGTCCGAATAAAATATGGCTACCCCACTAAAATCCAACCGCACCGAAAACATTCCACCACTATCAACAGTAACCACCCCAACCTTCCAACATTCAACAAGCCCCCCAATAACCATGCCAACAATCACCACCAAAACAAAACTTACACCATACCCAACAACACGTCAATCCCCCCAAGCTTCAGGAAAAGGATCTGCTGCCAAAGACACAGARTAAACAAAAACCACTAACATTCCCCCCAAATACACTATAAACAATACCAACGACACGAAAGACACACCCAAACTTAACAACCACCCACAACCTGCAACAGAAGCCAATACCAAACCAACTACCCCATAATATGGAGAAGGATTAGACGCAACAGCCAAACCTCCCAATACAAAACACAACCCCAACAAAAGAATGAAATAAGTCATAGCAATTCCTGCTTGGCTTTTTTCCAAGATCTATGGCCTGAAAAACCATCGTTGTTAAATTTCAACCACAGGAACTATGTCCCGCCCCATAATACTTGCGGCCCCCCCCCCTACCCCCCCCCSSCCCCCCCCCCYMCCCCCCCCCCCCTACCCCCCCCGCCCGCGCCGCATGTAATTCGGGCACATTTTTTGCAACTAACTATGTATTCCATTGCATGTCATTGTCCCCCCCCATACTACATACCATCCATGTTCCAAATCCATTAATCTACAACCGGGCTATACACCTCTCCGCCCCTCACCCGCCTCCAGAGGATAACCGAAGCAATGAACCTAGGAATATTCACACATATTATACTAAACCCATCAACTTGTTAGGATTATGCATTAAAACTCTCTAAAGCGTACGGCAGTGCTTTAACACACGCTATGATTGGTTTAAGTGCAGACAGCTCGGAAACTCTCGAAGTACACACCAGTCGTACCAGGTTATTTATTAATCGAGCTCCTCACGTGAAATCAGCAACCCGGCGTAAGTAATGTCCTGCGTTACTAGCTTCAGGCCCATTCTTTCCCCCTAAACCCTAGCACAACTTGCTCTTTTGCGCCTCTGGTTCCTATGTCAGGGCCATAAATAGGTTAGTACTCATAACTTGCTCTTTACGAATACATCTGGTTGGCTATATCTCACCATTTTCGTCCGTGATCGCGGCATTCCAAAATTCTTATACTTTTGGTTCCTTTTTTTTTTGGGGGTCTTCACAGGTGGCCCACCCAGCGCAACGGGTGAATACAATCTAAGACCTGAACATCTCGTGCGTTGCGGTCTATATTTTGGCCCTCAGGAGTTACTGAATGAGACGGTTTCAAGTGTTTGGGGAATCATATCAACACTGATGCACTTTGTTTTACACTTGGTTATGGCCTCCCCGCAAGCTGCGTACATGCCATTATTTAATGAATGCTTGTGGGACATGATTTTTCAATTTTTCACTTCCTCTAATTTTCTTAACAACACTAGAAGATTTCAACTAAACTTAAACTACGTTTTCATTACACATCTTATTTACACATTTTTTCATACGTTATCACCACTGAAATTACATTAACATAACAACCATAAACGTTTGCGTTCATCTATTCGAACACAAATCCCCTACCAATAAAGGAAACTCTCCTACAAAAACAAACAAACAAACAAACAAACAAACAAACAAACAAACAAACAAACAAACAAACAAACAAACAAACAAACAAACAAACAAACAAACAAACAAACAAACAAACAAACAAACAACATAATACCC